TGGTATCTTCTCAGATTTTGCACTTGTGATACATGTTCCTTCTATTTCTCCAAGCAAAGCCCTTCGCATCGCGATGCCTATCGTATCGGCTTGACCTTTCATAAGCGGAGACAGAATAAAACGGCCATAATAAAGACGCTTACTGTCTGTTCTTGATTCAACACACTTCCACTGTAGTGTTCGAGTAGATACTGCTACTTCCTCTCGAAGCATAGTAATATTATTTGATCAGATCATTGAATCATTTATTTCTCTTGAAATCTGTTCAATTCTTATTTCTACACACGTCTTTTTTTAGGAGGTCTACATCCATTATGTGGCATAGGGGTTACGTCCCGTACGAAACTTAATAGTATACCACTTCTACGAATGGCTCGTAATGCTGCATCTCTTCCAAGACCAGGACCTTTTATCATGACTTCTGCTCGTTGCATACCCTGATCTACTACTGTACGAATAGCATTTCCTGCGGCGGTTTGAGCAGCAAATGGCGTCCCTCTTCTTGTGCCCCTGAATCCACAAGTACCGGCGGAGGACCAAGAAATCACCCGACCCCGTACATCTGTAACCGTTACAATGGTATTGTTGAAACTTGCTTGAACATGAATAACTCCTTTTGGTATTCTACGTCCATTCTTACGTGAACCAATACGTCCATTCCTACGTGAACCAATTCTTGGTATAGGTTTTGCCATATTTTATCATCTCATAAATATGAGTCAGAGATACACGGATATATCCATTTCATGTCAAAACAGATCCTTTATTTGTACATTGGGTCCTTTAGAGAGTCCCTTTTTAGAAAGATTATCCTTGTCTCTGCTTATGTCTCGGGTTGGAACAAATTACTATAATTCGTCCCCGCCTACGAATCAGGCGACATTTTTCACAAATTTTACGAACGGAGGCCCTTATTTTCATATTTGTCATTCCTTACCTTAATTCCGAATCTACTCCTTGGAAGAAAATAAGTCTCTTGAAATTTTGAACCTCGAATTGTATCCCCACGAAAGGAATGTTGAAAAAGCCACCTAATCGTTCGAATCTTTGTTGCGGAGTCTATAAATTATACGTCCCTTGGTTGAATCATAACGACTTACTTCGATTTTGACTCTATCTCCTGGTAGTATCCGTATAAAACTACGTCGGATCCTTCCTGAAACATAACCTAGAATCAGATCTTCATTATCTAAACGAACCCGGAACATACCATTGGGAAGTGATTCAGTAATTAAACCTTCATGAATCCATTTTTGTTCTTTCATTCCAGGTAACCCCCTTGAAGTATCAACTAATGGAGGAGGAGTGATATTAGACAACCCGTCCTTCCTCTTTTTTTTTTTTCACAAATAGGAAGAAGTTACGGATCCAATTCGGATACCAGAAGGATCACCATATATAACACAAAATTTCTCCCCCGATTCCTTCTAGTCGAGCCTCTCGGTCTGTCATTATACCTCGAGAAGTAGAAAGAATTACAATCCCCATTCCTCCTAAAATTCTAGGAATTCGTTGATAGTTGGAATAGATTCGTAGACCGGGTCGGCTGATACGTTTTAAAATAGTTCTATATGGCCCTTTCCTATTCCTTCTATGTCGCAGGGTTGAAACCAAGAAATTTTTGTTGCTTTCTCGATGTTTCCTCGCGTTTTCGATAAAGCCTTCTTGTAGAAGTATTTTAACAATGTTTTCGGTGATATTAGTAGATGCTAGTCGAACCGTTCCTTTTTTATTCATGTCAGCATTTCGTATAGAAGTTATTATGTCGGCAATAGTGTCCCTACCCATGACGAACTATAATTATTGGTGCCTCCGAGTTTTGATATAATCAACATGCTCTGTTTTTTTTTTATTTTTTATTTATGAATTATTAAAGGTATATGCGTGAAACACAATCTACTAATTAATTGAATCTATTTCAGATACCCTACTATATCATGGTCTCGCCTATTAGTATTTATAATACCTCAGGAGCTAATGAAACTATTTTAGTAAAATTCAACTGTCTCAATTCCCGAGCGATCGCACCAAAAACTCGAGTTCCTTTTGGATTTCCTTCTTGATCAATTACAACTGCTGCATTGTCATCATATCGTATTATCATACCGTTGTCACGTTTGAGTTCTTTACATGTACGTACAATTACAGCTCTGATCACTTCTGATCTTTCGAGGGGCATATTGGGCACTGCTTCTTTGATTACAGCAACAATAACGTCACCAATATGAGCATATCGGCGATTACTAGCTCCTATGATTCGAATACACATCAATTCTCGAGCCCCGCTGTTATCCGCTACATTTAAATGGGTCTGAGGTTGAATCATATCATTTTTTTTTATCTTTTCTTTCAATGCATAAGGGCGAAGGAAAAAAAAAAGAAATATTGTTTGTCCAGAAATAACTAAACCTGCGGTTGTTTTTTTTTATCACAAAGACCCCTTTCCTTTGGTTCCACATCCCTATCCCGCAATAAGGAATTGAGTTCGTATAGGCATTTTGGACGCAGCTATTGAAATAGCTTCTCTGGCTACAATTTCTGATACTCCTCCCATTTCATAAAGTATTCTACCAGGTTTAACGACAGATACCCAATATTCGGGAGATCCCTTCCCCGAACCCATACGTGTTTCCGTAGGTCTTACTGTAACAGGTTTGTCTGGAAATATGCGTACCCATATTTTTCCACCACGACGCACATATCGTGTCATTGCCCGTCGCCCCGCTTCTATTTGTCTAGATGTGATCCAAGCGGGTTCAAGTGCCTGAAGAGCGTATCTACCGAAACAAATACGATTGCCTCGATAAGATATTCCCTTCATTCTTCCTCTATGTTGTTTACGGAATCTGGTTCTTTTGGGGTTATAGTTGATGGTTGTTTCTCAATTCCATCTCTACTGCAGAACCGGACATGAGAGTTTCTTCTCATCCAGCTCCTCGCGAATGAAACGATTCAATAATATTACAGATATACATGTATTTAATGAATAATACACTGAATCATGGGATTTTTTGAGATCTAATCTGTCACGTAGGAATTTTTATATCTTGCTTGTATATACAACTAGACGTATATTTCTATTATAATGTCAATGTCGTTTTTTTTTTATAACGAATCTTTATTTTGACCTTTATGGAATCGCCCAAAACTTAGCAATCCAATAAGGCTTTCGCGGGCGAATATTTACTCTTTGAATATCTGTTTCATTCGTAGGGTCCGCCCATGACCTCTCAGAATAAATGAATTGGTTCCTGGTTCGTTCCGCCATCCCACCCAATGAATCATTAGGATTCGTTTTCAATAGAATCTTCTGCAGTCACAGGTTTCGTCGTTCCCATCGCTTCTCGATTAATGGCTAGGCCTGAACTTTGCAATGGAGCTCCTAATCAAATTTGTTCCTGAGTCAATCTACTCAGTCTTTATTGACTCGATGCTCTTTATTATTTTATTTGGATTTTTCCTATGAACCGGATTCATCTAATTATTAATAATTATTATCCGTATTGGTGCTTTATTACACTGCCCTTTTATGAGATGATTCATAGACCATACATATTGGAATCATATATCATTGATATTCTCCTTCTCTCTTTCTCTCGCCCTTCCATTTATCCACATCCCTTTATTTTCGCTTCACAACCCATAATCAGATTGATTTTTCTTTTCATTTATTTTTCTTTTATGTTATTATGTCAATGTAAAAAAAGATTTCAGTTGCTACAACGATATGATCGATACATCATATAGTGACTGGTTTCTTGGATCCAGATAATACGAATCAATGAGCTGGTTATTAGTTCTATAGTTATTAGTTCATACTATGGGCCGGTTTTTTAATCCTAACCTAACCCTAAAAACCAACGAGTCACACACTAAGCATAGCAATTATACCAAATGGTCAATCGAATTTTTATTAAACCCTATAGAATTATAATTGCTCATTTTTGATTGAACAGAAAAAGAATGAAAGATTTTGTCATTTTTTGTTCCATCGCTGGATAGAACGGAAAGACAAAGAAAGGGCCATTATTCCTCGTCTGCAAATATCCAAATTTTGATGCCTAATACCCCATAGATAGTTTGAACTGTATAGGAACAATAATCAATTTTAGCTCGAATGGTTTGTAGGGGAACCCTACCTTCTCTGATCCATTCGACACGTGCAATTTCTTTTCCGTCGATACGCCCCGCAATTTGTACTTGAATTCCTTTTGTATCCGCCTGCTCCGTTAATTCAATAGCTTTTTTCATTGCCTTTCGAAATGAAACTCTATTCTTTAATTGTCCGGCTATAAATTCTGCAAGAATATTAGGTTGTCCGTAAGGTTTTGCAATTCTTGTGATAGCAATGTTGAGTTTTCGGTTCACAGAATTAAATCTTTTTTGTACATTGATCTGTAATTCTTCGATTCCTCGTGGTCTACCCTCTATTAACAATTTTGGGAATCCCATATAGATTATGACCTGGATCAGATCGATTCTTTTTTGAATCTCTATACGTGCAATTCCTTCGACACCTGAGGATATTCTCATATTTTTTTGTACATAATTCTTGATACAATCCCGTATTTTTTGATCTTCCTGAAGACCCTCGGAATAACTTTTTGGTTGTGCAAACCAAAGGGAATGATGGCTTTGGGTTGTACCAAGTCTGAAACCAAGTGGATTTATTTTTTGTCCCATAACACCTCGTTCTCGCTATCCCATAACACCCCGTTTTCGCTATCCCATAACACCTCGTTCTCGATATTAGCCCATTTCATTCTGTGCCGAATTCTGTCCCGATATATCATATATAGATACCTATCTCTAATATCTGTATACTTATCTTTATATATCCACCCATATTTTCTTAACCATATATAGAATTGTTGATCTTTCGATATATCTTTCAATACGATTGTTATATGACAGGTGGGTCTTTTTATCGGATAACTACGTCCTCGAGCTCGAGGTTTTAACTTTTTCACGATAGTACCCTCGCTGACTTCGGCTTTACT